GAAGTGGGAGAACTGCTGAAACTACGTGAAACCCTGACAAGGGTTTATGCACAAAGAACGGGCAAACCCCTATGGGTTGTCTCCGAAGACATGGAAAGAGATGTTTTTATGTCAGCAACAGAGGCCCAAGCTTATGGAATTGTTGATCTTGTAGCGGCTGAATGATAATAGCCTGGATTTCGCGTCAATTCGTGATTTGAAATTACCCCTGCCGAGTTTCATATGAATATTCTATGACTTTTATTTACTATTCTATTGAATAAAAGGAATTCATAATCATGCGGTTAGGATCGATCTAAACCAGCCCATTATGTATATGATTCAACATGCCAACGATTAAACAACTTATTAGAAATACAAGACAGCCAATTAGAAATGTCACAAAATCCCCCGCGCTTCGGGGATGCCCTCAGCGTCGAGGAACATGTACTAGGGTGTATGTGCGACTCGTTCAGATCATGAACTAGAACAAAGGAAAGAGAGCAATGTTCGAATCTCCATGATCAAATAGGATAGAACGGAAAAACGAACTACATTTCCTATCTCAAAATAAGAAAATGGAGCATATCCCTTTTATTGTGTATAAAATTTATGGTTTCTATTGGTGTAAATCCACTCACCTCAATTCAAGATGAGAAGCAATTCTCCATTGGTAGCAAATGGTTATCCATTAAGCGGAGGAAATCTTAGTTAATATAGATCCCTCTTGCAAGAACGGACTAACAGGGTCAGCTACCCAGCCAACCTTCATAATTAAATACCGTTACTGTATAGGTAGAGCTCGTTGTGAAAGACCTATTACTGGATAATTCATGGGTAGAGCCGAAGAATGTGAACTATACAAGTTAGCAATAACATGGATTAAATGAAGTAAAGGCTCCGGTGTATAGAGAAGACCTCACCGTTTAAGAAGTAACCATAGAAACGATGGAATCCACTATTTCTTTATCATTTCTATTTTTTTTTAATACCTAGTATAGTAAAATTTCGTATTTCGAGGTGAAACGCCTATAAAAAATAAAAAATCGTGGTTGGGAAGGTTATAGTAGCCAAAGCCGTTGGAATTTTTAGTTTATACATTGGAAAAATCCGTTTTGTTATTAATATACTAGGAAAGGGGCAAAAGAATAACTGAAAGAAAGGAAATCTATTAGTTATTCGTGAAAGTTTCATTTATTCAATGACCAGAATTAGACGGGGATATATCGCTCGGAGACGTAGAACAAAAATTCGTTTATTTGCATCAAGCTTTCGGGGGGCTCATTCAAGACTTACTCGAACTATTACTCAACAAAAAATAAGAGCTTTGGTTTCGGCTCATCGGGATAGGGATAGGCAAAAAATAAATTTTCGTCGTTTGTGGATCACTCGAATAAATGCAGCAATTCGTGAAAGGGGGGTATGCTATAGTTATAGTAGATTAATAAACGGTCTGTACAAGAGACAGTTGCTTCTTAATCGTAAAATACTTGCACAAATAGCTATATCAAATAGGAATTGTCTTTATATGATTTCCAATGAGATCATAAAAGAAGTAGGTTGGAAGGAATCCACCGGTTAAACAGAGTTGCCCGGAGAATGAACTCCGGGAAGGTCGAATAAAAATGAATAGAATATGATAAAATATGAGAAAGTAGTCAAAATAAATATGAATCAACACGTTCAATAAAAAAATTTATTCTTCCCAGATTATTCTTTTTTTTCTTACGACACGAGAATTCAATCCGGATTCTTGGATTTTTCCAACAAAATATCAATTCTTTTTCTGGCTCTAAGACTAGGAGTTCTAGTGGTCGACTCGGTTCTTTCAAATTGTTTCTCATTATTAAGAAAAGGTAACAAAGATAAAATACGAGCTTGTTTTATAGCAATAGTAATTAACCGTTGTTGTTTCAAGGTCAATCTATTCACTCGTCTAGATAATATTTTTCCCTGTTCACTAATAAATCGACTAATTAAACTCATGTTTTTATAATCAATTCGATCCCCCGATTGGATCGGGGGCAAACGCCTACGAAAAGATCGCTTGGATTTAAGAAAAGTTCGCTTGGATTTATCCATGGTTTGGTTAGTTTATTTCTTATCCCTAAAATCCTATTTCAGCCGTATCTCTAATTAGAATAAAAAATAAAAAAATAGGATTTGGTTTGTTTATAATTCTCTTTAACTATGTTAAATATGTGATATATATATATAATGTCATTTTTTCCGTTTCCTTGTAAGATAAGGGCGCAGGTGCTCGGTTCGATCTATTTCTTTACCTCCCCGTGAATTGTATGTTTGTAACAATATGGACAGAATTTTCGCAACTCCAATCGATTAGGCGTATTGTGCCGGTTCTTTTGAGTAATATATCTGGAAATGCCCGTTGATGCCTTATTAACATTAACACCGTTTCGAACACAAGCGGTACATTCCAAAAGAACCGGTATTCGCACATCTTTACCCTTGGCCATGAACCTCCTTTGAATTTTTCATTTACTCAACTCTTCCTCTTTCA